AAGCTTAACACAAAAGCGGAAAAAGAAATAATAATAACCTGGTCCCGCGCATCTACCATTATACCCATAATGGTCGGCCACACTATTGCTATCCATAATGGAAAGGAACATTTACCTATTTATATAACGGATCGTATGGTAGGACACAAATTAGGAGAATTCGCACCTACTTTAAATTTCCGAGGACATGCAAAAAGCGATAATAGATCGCGTCGTTAAAATGAAAAAACGTATATAAATAAATATAAATATATATAATATAATTTATATACTAATAATATAATTAATTGATTAGTAGGAGGCGAACTTTATGACAAAAGAAGTATACGCTTTAGGTCAACATATATCTATGTCTGCTCACAAAGCGCGAAGAGTTATTGATCAAATTCGTGGGCGTTCCTACGAAGAAACACTTATGATATTAGAACTCATGCCTTATCGAGCATGTTATCCCATTTTTAAATTAGTTTATTCTGCAGCAGCAAATGCGAGTATCAATATGGGTTCGAATGAAGCAAATTTAGTCATTAGTAAAGCTGAAGTAAATCAAGGTACTATCGTGAAGAGATTAAAACCTCGAGCTCGAGGGCGTAGTTTTGCGATACAAAAACCTACCTGCCATATAACTATTGTAATGAAAGATATATCCTTAGGTGGATATATAGATACCGACTCTATTACATGGTCACAAAAACCTAAACGGAAAAAAAAGGATACAACTATGTCGTATTATGATATGTATAGTAATGGGGGAACATGGGACAAAAAATAAATCCAATTGGTTTTAGACTTGGTACAACCCAAGGTCATCATTCCCTTTGGTTCGCACAACCAAAAAATTATTCTGAGGGTCTGCAAGAAGATCAAAAAATAAGAAATTATATCAAAAATTATGTACAAAAAAATACGAAAACGTCTTCTGGCGTCGAGGGAATTGCGCGTATAGAGATTCAAAAAAGAATCGACCTGATCCAAATAATAATCTATATGGGATTTCCAAAAATATTAATTGAAAGTCGACCCCGAGGAATCGAAGAATTACAGATGAATTTACAAAAAGAATTTAATTCTGTAAATAGAAAACTTAACATTGCTATCGCACGAATTGAAAAGCCTTATGGAAACCCTAATATTCTTGCAGAATTTATAGCCGGCCAATTAAAAAATAGAGTTTCTTTTCGCAAAGCAATGAAAAAGGCTATAGAATTAACTGAACAAGCAGATACAAAAGGAATTCAAGTGCAAATTGCAGGACGTATCGACGGAAAAGAAATTGCGCGTGTTGAATGGATCAGAGAAGGTAGGGTTCCACTACAAACCATTCGAGCTAAAATTGATTATTGTTCCTATACAGTTCGAACAATCTATGGGGTATTAGGCATCAAAATTTGGATATTTATCGAGGGGGAATAATAAACCTTATTTCCCTTTTTATTCTATCCAGCAATGGAACAAAAGAAATTCGTTTCTTCTTTTCTGTTCAATAAAAAAAAATGAACAATTATAAATTATAATTCTATAGGGTTTAATAAAAATTAAATGAATCTTTTGATAAAATTGCTATGCTTAGTGTGTGACTCGTTGGTTTTTTGAGGGTTAGTAAGCCCCATAGTATAAACAAATAACTATAGAAGTAATAACCAACTCATCACTTCGTATTATCTGGATCCAAAGAACCAGTCAAGATATGATATATTGTTCATATTGTTGTAGCAACTGAAATCTTTTTTATTAGTTATTAAAATTAAAAAATCTGCTTCTAAATTGTTAATAATAAAAAAAAGAAAGGGTATGGATAAATGGAAGGATGAGAGGAAGAAAGAAAATATTGATGATATATAATTCCAATATGTAAGGTCTATGAGTCATCTCATAAAAAATCTGTGTAATAAAGCATCAATACGGATTCATCATTAAATGGATCTGCTCATCGAACAAAAAATAAAGAGCTTCGCGCCAATAAAGACTAAGAATATTGACTCAAGAACTAATAGCTCCATTGTAGAATTCAGACCTAACCATTAAATAAGAAGCGATGGGAACGACGGAACCTGTGAATTCAAAAGATTCTATGAAAATGAATTTGAATGATTCATTGATCGGGATGGCGGAACCGACCAGAGACCCATTCATCTATTCGAAAAAGTTATGAACGAATGATAGAACTGAAATAGAAATGGAAAGAGTAAATATTCGCCCGCGAAAACTTTATTTTCTTGGATTGCTAAATTTGGGTCAATCCAATACGATAAAGAGTAAAACAAAAAAAAGATTCCTTTTAACATTCTAATATCGATAAATAGAAGAAAAAATAGTTTAGTTATAGTTATTAATATTAATAGTTATTAATATATATATTTAATTATTATTATTATATATAATATATATCTATCTATACAAACAAAATAGACAAATCAAGATATACAAATTAATAAGATTTGATCTAGATTAAATGAAATCCATGATTCAGTTATTAAAATTAAATATAAATACATCTATGCATAATATTATATCTGAATAGAATTCAAATTGAACTCAAAATCTTTAATTTGAATTTCTTTTATTCGCGAGGAGCTGGATGAGAAGAAACTCTCACGTCCGGTTCTGTAGTAGAGATGGAATTCAAAACAAACCATCAACTATAACCCCAAAAGAACCAGATTCCGTAAACAACATAGAGGAAGAATGAAGGGAATATCTTATCGAGGTAATACTATTTGTTTTGGTAAATACGCTCTTCAGGCACTTGAACCCGCTTGGATCACATCTAGACAAATAGAAGCAGGTCGACGAGCAATGACACGAAATGCACGTCGCGGTGGAAAAATATGGGTTCGTATATTTCCAGATAAACCGGTTACAGTAAGACCCGCAGAAACACGTATGGGTTCAGGTAAAGGCTCTCCCGAATATTGGGTAGCGGTTGTTAAACCAGGTCGAATCCTTTATGAAATGGGTGGAGTAACAGAAACTATAGCCAGAAGGGCTATTTCAATAGCAGCGTCCAAAATGCCTATACGAGCTCAATTTCTCATTTTGGGATAAAAAAGAAATAGGCCTTACTTAAAAACTTAAAAATAGTGGGTGCAGGTTTCTTTTTTTGGACAAATAATATTTCTTTTTTTCTTCGACCTTTGTATTGTAAAAAACAGATAAAAAATGATATGATTCAACCTCAAACCCATTTGAATGTAGCAGATAACAGCGGGGCTCGAGAATTGATGTGTATTCGAATCATAGGAGCTAGCAATCGTCGATATGCTCATATTGGTGACGTTATTGTTGCTGTGATCAAAGACGCAGTTCCAAACATGCCTCTAGAAAGATCAGAAGTGGTCAGAGCTGTAATTGTCCGTACTTGTAAAGAACTTAAACGTGACAACGGTATGATAATACGATATGATGACAATGCTGCAGTTGTGATTGATCAAGAAGGAAATCCAAAAGGAACTCGAGTTTTTGGTGCGATTGCCCGAGAATTGAGACAGTTCAATTTTACTAAAATAGTTTCATTAGCTCCCGAGGTATTATAAAATAAGACCACGATATGGTTATAGTAGGGTATTTAAAAGAAATAGATTAAGATTCATTTAGTAGATTTTCTCTCACGTATATACCTTTCAAAATTAATATTAATATTTATAAACAAACACGTAAAAAAAAAAAGAAAAACATGTTGATTATATCGAAATTTGGAGGCACCAATAATTTTAATTAATCATGAGTAGTGATACTATTGCTGACATAATAACTTCTATACGAAATGCCGATATGTATAGAAAAAGCGTGGTTCGAGTAGCATCTACTAATATCAGCCAAAGTATTGTTAAAATACTTTTACGAGAGGGTTTTCTCGAAAATGTGAGAAAACATCGAGAGAACAACAAATATTTTTTGGTTTTAACCCTACGACATAGAAGGAATAGGAAAAGGACTTATAGAAATCTTTTAAATTTAAAACGGATAAGTCGGCCGGGTCTACGAATCTATTCTAACTATCAAAGAATTCCTAGAATTTTAGGTGGGATGGGGGTTGTAATTCTTTCTACTTCTCGAGGTATAATGACAGACCGAGAGGCTCGACTAGAAAGAATAGGCGGAGAAATTTTGTGTTATATATGGTAATCTTTCTAATATCCGATATGAAACTTCTTTTTTGTGAAAAAGAAAAGAGAAGGGGTGGGTTCTCTAATAGGGTTCTTCCTCCACTAGTTGATACTTCAAGGGGGTTTTACCTGGAATGAAAGAACAAAAATGGATTCATGAAGGTTTAATTACTGAATCGCTTCCCAACGGTATGTTCCGGGTTCGTTTAGATAATGAAGATATGATTCTAGGTTATGTTTCAGGAAAGATCCGACGTAGTTTTATACGGATACTGCCGGGAGATAGAGTAAAAATTGAAGTAAGTCGTTATGATTCAACCAGAGGTCGTATAATTTATCGACTCCGCAACAAAGATTCGAAAGATTAGGTGTTTTTTAACTTCACCATTTCTTTCGTAGGAATACGATTCGAAATGGAAAATTTCAAGAAACTTTTTTTCTTCCAAAAAGTGGATTCAAAATTAAAGTAAGGAGTGGCAAATATGAAAATAAGAGCTTCCGTTCGTAAAATTTGTGAAAAATGTCGACTAATCCGTCGTCGGGGACGAATTATAGTAATTTGTTCCAACCCAAGACATAAACAAAGACAAGGATAATCAAACTCGTTAAAGACCTGATATACAAATAGGGAATCTGTTTTGACATGAAATGGATATATCCATATATCTCTGACTCAAATTTATGAGATCATAAAATATGGCAAAAGCTATACCGAAAAAGGGTTCGCGTGGACGTATTGGTTCACGTAAGAGTACACGTAAAATACCAAAGGGGGTTATTCATATTCAAGCAAGTTTCAATAATACCATTGTGACTGTTACAGATGTACGCGGGCGGGTGGTTTCTTGGTCCTCTGCCGGTACTTCTGGCTTCATAGGTACAAGAAGAGGGACG